TGTCGTACTTGATTAATCGCTCTTTGTTGTTCAAAATGAATAGTTTCCTTTTTATAATTTTCTAATTGTTCCAAACTTTTAGAAGTTGAATTAATCAAATTCAATTTTTCTCGTTCTATCTCAGAGTATCCATTCACTCGAAACTGATCCGCTTCCATTTCGACTTTCCGTAAGCGGGATCGGGCTTTTTCCAGCTGTTCAACGGCCCCCTCGCGGAGTTCTTCTGAATTTTGAATTGTTTTCAAGATCCTATGTTTTCGATTATCTAATAAATCACTTAATGAAAGTAGATTGTCTTTCCATTCATTTCAAAACTTCGACGATCCCTTCCCGAACCAAACATGAACCTTTCGCTTCATTTGGCTCTAACGCTCAATTATTGCAATTATTTATGGTAAATTCCCATATATCTTTTTGAATGTAATGAGCCTATCCCCCTTTCTCTATTCATATTCCAAAAGAAAAATAAAAAAATGGATCATTAATCCAAGACCGGAATATTCGTAGGACTCTTCTGACCAAAGAAATAATTGTCAGCAAAGTTGTTTCTTTTTTTTTTTTCAAATCCAAAGAATTTTTCTTACTTTATACATAGGTCATCGATTCAGCATTGTATAAAAAAAAGGGTTCAAATCATTTTATCGACATGAGTGTTCTATATCGAAAAAAAAATTCCAACTATTTGAAACGATTTATGTATTAACATAGTAGTAGAAAGAGTACCATGCTACATCGTCCGGACTTCAAACGGTTTAGCTTTAACCATGTTAATGGTCCCACATTATTGGTTGATAGAGAATCAAAGTTGATTTACCAATGAATCACGAAATGCTATGGTTCTTCAATATGATTTCTTCATTTTGTCAGAAGTAATTCGCGGGATCATGTAACTTTTCGTAGTTATAACGAGAAAAGTACAGTTGGTTGTATCCAACTTATTCTTGAAATAAACAACTCGCACACACTCCCTTTCCAAAAAAAATCAATACACCAAGCACTACGCTTAGATTTATTGGATTTGTTGCTAAAATATCGGTATTAAATCCGAAACTCCCGGCGGATGGCCAGTAACCCAAAGAAATCAAAGAATCGATTACATTTTTCATACGATCTCCTTTTATAGATAAAACTAATTATCTATTTCTTTCTATTAATTTTATATGTTTATTTTCAATTTTATTAATTTCCTATTTCGTTTCTAAATAGAGTAAAAAATATATTGATTTTTAAATCAATATATTTTTTTTTTCACTTGGAAATTTCCAACAAGAAGGAAAGGATACATACTTATGAGATTCAAATTAGATACCAAGTTTTATAGTAATTGATAAATCCCTCCCTTGTTGTAACAATCCTAAAAAAAAGTTCCATTCGACATTGGGGACTAAGAAGGGGAACGAAGAAGGCGAGTCGGTATGCTAATGCCTCATCCTCAAATCAGTCCTTCCCATGGGTTATTGTCCCAACGAATAAGTAATTATAGGAGTGAAAGCTTCATATAATTCGAAAAAGCAAGAGCAGCAAGTCCACCAAGTAAATAAAATACGAAAAAATACGGAGTTTTTTTAGGATTAAACAAAAGGATTCGCAAATAAAAGTGCTAATGCTACAACCAGTCCATAAATTGTTAAAGCTTCCATAAAAGCCAGACTGAGCAATAAAGTACCTCGTATTTTTCCCTCCGCCTCGGGTTGTCTCGCGATCCCTTCTACAGCTTGGCCCGCAGCAGTACCTTGACCAACCCCAGGTCCAATAGAAGCAAGCCCGACGGCCAACCCAGCAGCAATAACAGAAGCGGCAGAAATCAGTGGATTCATGATAAGTTCCTCACACCAAAAGAAAGAAATGGTTAATGATACAATCAACTAATGAATTATAACTTATTATTCCATCGCTAAGATTTATCCAATCGAAGGAACTAAAAACTCCGAATTGAAGTAATAATATTATTGAATAATCAGAACTACTTCAATCTCTCTTTTTTAGTTCCTATCCATCCACCCTTTATTCTTCCATTTCTTTATTTTTTCGAAAGCATTCTTTGATGAATTCTTCATTCTCTTTCTTGATTTAATCTCTCTATTCATTCAATATTCAATTCTAAATTACATTACAGACGAAACGGAAGGACTTCCGTTGGAAGCCCTATCTAAATTCATAGTAGTAGGGCGGATTAGATATATCTTTAGTTCCTATATAACTAGTTAATATCTAATATAACATATACATGTGTTTCTTCCATAACGTAAACCTATTATTCATAATTATTGAATATTGGAATTAAATGAACAAAACAAAAAGAATATTCATTGGCGAGAGGTATAAATGGACCAAAGAGAATTTGAGTAAAAAGATCTTTTAGATCTCTTTCCTTTTTAATTCCCTAATATAATATCGTAATCCTTTTTTTTTCCTAGTACTCTTACTCCCTAGATAGTATATACCTTCCTTATTTGTATTTTATTTGTATATTTATGTTCCCTAAGTGGATTATCTTGAGCCATGTATACATTGCCTTGGTCTAAGCTAAAAAAAAGACTATTTCGAAAACTAATCAATGATGACCCTCCATGGATTCGCCTATATAAGACGCAGCTAAAGTTGCAAAAATAAGAGCTTGAATACCACTTGTAAATAATCCAAGGAACATAACAGGTATAGGAACTACTGAAGGTACTAAAGAAACAAGAACAACAACTACTAATTCATCAGCTAATATATTTCCGAAAAGTCGAAAACTAAGTGATAAGGGTTTTGTGAAATCTTCTAAGATATTAATGGGTAAAAGGATTGGAGTTGGTTGAATGTATTTACCGAAATAACCTAATCCCTTTTTGGTAAGACCCGCATAGAAATATGCTACTGATGTGAGTAAAGCTAAAGCAACGGTAGTATTTATATCATTTGTGGGTGCGGCTAACTCTCCGTGAGGTAACTGTATGATTTTCCAGGGTAAAAGAGCCCCTGACCAATTCGAAACAAAAATAAATAGAAACATAGTTCCAATAAAGGGAACCCATGGCCCATATTCTTCGCCAATCTGAGTTTTGCTCACGTCTCGAATGAATTCAAGGACATATTCGAAGAAATTCTGACCGTCAGTAGGAATGGTTTGTGGATTACGAACAGCTATAATGGCTGAACCTAATAAAATAGCAATTACAACCCAAGAAGTAATAAGTACTTGGGCATGTACTTGGAAACCTCCTATTTGCCAATACAAATGTTGGCCGACTTCCACACCAGATATATCGTATAACCCTTTTTGTGTGTTGATAGAACATAATAGAACATTCATATTGCCCTCTGAAAGAAATAGACCTGTAAAAGAAATTATTTTGATTCGACTGTCTTTTTTTCGACTTGCCTTGAGTTGTCTATTTTTGATACCAACTTATTACAATATCCCTTGTTTTTTTATCTCTTTTGTGCGATTCGGGAATAGTAACCAATTCCCTAAATCTATGGAGTTCCCCCCAAAATTGATTAATCTTATTATTAATCAAGGATTTCGTATAGAGCTAGAACGACCCTCACAAATTGCAAATACTAATTTGTTAAGAATTAATCGGATTGAAGCTATAGCATCATCATTCGCTGGAATCGAAATATCTGCGAGATCGGGGTCACAATTTGTATCGATTAAACAAATCGTTGGAATTCCCAACGTGATACATTCTTGAAGAGCCCGACATTCTTCTTGCTGATCAACGATTATTACAATATCGGGTAACCCTGTCATATATTTAATCCCGCCCAGATATGTTTGCAAGTGAGATAATTGTCTCTTCAACATAGCGGCATCTCCTTTCGGAAGACGATTGAGTCCCCCCGTCTTTTGTTCCGTTCGCAAGTCCCTGAACTTATGAAGTCTCGTTTCTGTAGTAGACCAATTTGTTAACATCCCCCCTAGCCATTTTTTATTAACATAATGACACCGAGCCCTTGTTGCAGCCCGGGCTACTGAATCCGCTGCTTTATTTTTGGTACCAACAATTAAGAATTGTTTTCCCCTACTTGCTGCATCAAAAACTAAATCACAAGCTTCTGATAAAAACCGAGCAGTTCTAGTAAGATTTATAATATGAATACCCTTACGTTTTGCAGAGATATAAGGCGCCATTCTAGGATTCCATTTCCTAGTACCATGACCAAAATGAACTCCTGCTTCCATCATCTCTTCCAAATGGATGTTCCAATATCTTCTTGTCATTTCTCCCCCCACTTCCTCGCTTTTTTTAAGAAAAAAAAAGAGACGAGCTGAAATAGAAATAAATAATTGTTCCGATGGAACCTTATCCTCTACCTCTAACGGGGATTGACTGTTGATACACGATCCAAGCCATTAATTTTTTTCTATTCGTTATTATCTTTATTATTACCAAATCAAATGACATTAACAGGATGACTCCACTTTTATGAATCATTAAATCCTATAAATGCTTGTTCTGATGTATCATGTAAATTCGTTGAAATGCAAAAATCAAATAATTCTTTGTGGTGGAACAAAATATCTCTCATTTCCCCCTCGAAAAAATTCTTTTGGGGGGTTTCTAAAGGAATGTTGTTATGTTGCCTCGAACGGTGCGCTAATTCTCTGAATCCGGTACCAACGGGTATCATTCCTCCTAGAACAACGTTTTCTTTCAGACCTCTCAACCAATCGATACGACCGCGGAGGGCGGCTTTTGCTAAAACTCGAGCAGTTTCTTGAAAACTTGCTTCGGATATGAAACTTTGAGTATTTAGAGATGCTTTCGTTATTCCCAATAATATGGCTCGGTAACAGATCGCTTCTTCCAAAGCACGCCCCGTTCGTTCCGCTCGCAACAATCCAATGAGTTCTCCAGGTGAAAAAACATTAGACATTCCATCTTCTGAAACCAAAACTTTTGATGTTATTTGACGTACAATAATTTCGATATGTCTATTATGGATCTCCACCCCCTGGGATCGATAAATCTTTTGGATCTTATTAACCAAAGAGATACGACTTTGCACTATAGTTAGTTCAGCACCAATCAAAAATCCCCAAGGAATTCCAAGAATTCTTGTTATACGCTCGTTCCAACCCTCAATTCTCTTTTCTAGGCTCATCGATATTGAATCAATCGAACGCACTTCTAATACTTGTTCCACTTTTGGAAGACCCTGCGTTATATCACCAGATCGTGATTTTTCATATATAAATGTAACTAAGGTATCTCCTTCGTAAAGGATTTCTCCATAATGGCGATGAACAGTTGCTCCCGAAATGGCCAAATAAGGCTTAGCTGATCTTATTACTACAGAATCAACTTGAACAATTATAATTTGACCCGATTTTAGGTGTGGTACGTTTTTGGCTATACATACATTTTCAAAAAAAAACTGTCCAAGGCTAATTCTTGTCGGTATTTCTTCACAATAACTATGATGATAATTATGATGTAGAAAATGCCAACTCAAATTGAATGTATTGAAAACGATGTTACTGCACGGATCGGAATTCAAAACCCCCCCGTTTTCATCCATTAAATAATATTTAAGTACTTGAAAAGTCTGTTTAAAATTGTCAAGTTGAAAATATTTAGTTAGGGAGATCGGATTATGAGTTATTAACTGAAAAAATGAATAAAAATTCACAATTTGAGGGGCTGCTCCTAAAGGGCCTAACGAATTCCTAATTTCAATTAGAGGATCCTTCTTACTTGATTCTTTTATGACATTAAAATCTTTTACATCGTTGAATAGATCCATTTGCAAACAATTAGATACTGACAAAATTATCAAAGATTGACTCCTATTCAACAACGTACGAATAGTTCCTTGATTTTTACTAAGGGATTGTGGAACCCTTGCCTTGGAATAAATAGAAAAAAATGGATTCATATTGGTGCAATCTGACTCATTATTAGAGATCAAGCCTGAACCTGACGGATCTTTCCTTTTTCTGATATATGAAATATCGGATTTCACTAAGTCTATTCTTAGGAAATTTCGAACCATACCGTTTGTACTTATTTCAACAAAAGAAGCGCGTGCTTCTTCGATAGAAGAGCCTTTTTTGTCTCGGTCCCAATTCAACACTAAACAAGTCCGAACTAATTGAATATTTGTGCCAGAAATTCCCCGAATTGGTTTGCCATTTCCATAAAGGATATAATTGACAACTCTAAGCTCCAGATTATCCCTTTCTTGCAATAGATCCTGTGGGAAAAGTGTTAATAAATTTATACCGTCGGCTAGTTCATATATGATTACGGGTCGAACAAAAACAAAATACTTTTTCTTGATAGGTGTGATCCACTGGACATAAATCCAATTTTTCAATTTTTTTGATTTCTTAGAATTTTTTTTTACTCTTTCAGGTGGTATCAAGATACCATTGTGTCGGGATATCTTATCCATCTCTCCAGGAAAATGTATATCTCCAGAAAATATTTTGAGTTCAATCCTTTTTTTTTTTTTCTCCACTAGGACCAATCCGCCTACTCGGCTTCTTGTACTTAAAGTTATTCGTGTATCTACTCCAATGATACTATTGTTCCGTACCATTATGGAAGAAAATTCAGGTAAAAAATGCACTTCCTCGGGAATGAAAAAAAATCGATCTACTTTCATTTGCATTTGGTATTTTGGCTTAAAGTCTTTAACTCCTCGATACTCAATCAAATCCTCTTTTTTGAGGATTGAATGCACCCCTATAGTCCCATATTTAGTAATTCCTGAACTATTTCTTCTGTATTTAGGATCATCGAAATAAGCAAGAATACTATTTCTACGAAAAATACCATTTATGGGTATTTCAATCGAAATACCGGAAGGGTTCGGTAGTTCTTTTTCTCGTTCTTGAAGTGATTCAAATTGAATGATGAATCGATTTCTTCGCCTCTTTGCCAATAAATCAGAATTACCGTGGAAAATAGCAGGATATGTGAGATTACATTGACCCGTACATATGATTCGATTAAGTTCTGAATAATCAGGAATTCGGCTTTCTTTTTTACCAGAGAGATTCAAACTATAAAATTTTTGTCTCACTTGATCATTATTTACTGAAAGGCTAGAAGTATATTCTCTTTCGACAGAAAGAGAATGAACATTAATTTGATCTTGATCCTTGTAGAGTGAAAAAAGGACTACACTGCATCTGCACGAACCTCCTGATAATATCCATAAATGACTTGTTTTTGGTAAGAGATGGACATTACTATATGTAAATTCGGGTGCATGGTACACATCGGTACTCCAATGCATTTCTCCCTCTGAGTCAGAATAAATATGTTTTCGAACCCTCTCTTTTAAATTAAGAGTGTATGTTCCCGCGCGAATCTCAGCAATCACTTGTTCTGATTCTACATATTGATCATTTTGAACTAAAAGCAAACTTTTTGGTGGAATAGTCACGTTATGTATAATATCCTCACTCTCAATAGTTACATACAAGTCTATATAACATAAAAAAGCAGGATGCCCGTGACGTGTACGTGTGGGATGAACCAAATCCTCATTGAATTT